TGAACCAATTCCGGGAATTCCGTATTCAAGTCAATGATGCATTACATTAATTATATTCATAAAATTTTTTATAAAATAATAAAAATCTCAAAATATTTAATTCTATTTTTTTCTTATTTCTTATTATTTTTTTCTTATTTCTTATTAATTTAATAAAAAAATAAAGTAAAAGCGGGTAGCGGGAATCGAACCCGCATCGTTAGCTTGGAAGGCTAGGGGTTATAGTCGACGTTGATTCATCATTTTTAACGTCTCTAATTCAAAACTGAACGTGAAACTTTGGTTTCATTCGGCTCCTTTATGGAAGATGTATAAATTCCTATATTAAGACATGAACGAAAAAAAAAATTCCACCCATAACATCTATGTCAGCTTTTCTGTCTGAATGTATTCAGAACAACCCGCTTTCTAGACGATCCCTATAGAAAAGAGGGGGATTATATTATAACAACCTTTCTAGTTACTTCGTTCTCTATTTCTATGTGAGAGAATCCTTAGGAAAAGCATTTTGTTTCTACCGAGCTAAAAAAATTTGTCGATGTCTCTAGTAAACCAAAGTCATTGTTTAATAGCCATTTTGCTTCAATTTCCGTAATACAAATTCCAAATTAAAGATTTAGTTACGATTAGAAAGCCACTTTCTATCTTTATCCATGGATCCTTTACTCATACTTATTCAATTAGAAGTATTGATCTAATAAAAAAAAAAATTATGTTTCGTAATCTCATAATCCAATTTTTCAATTTTTAATTGATTCTTGGATACAAATCACGAGAATGTATATTCTTCCTCGAATTTTTCATTGAGAGGTAAAGGATTAAATCCTTTTAAGAAATAAAGTTTTTGGTCGGAATGAAATATTAATCAAACCGAAAGACCCCTTAACTATATAAAGGATTATAGAACGAATCACACTTTTACCACTAAACTATACCCGCTACAATCCGATTATTGTATATAAATGAACCTTTTGTCGAACAAGAAAATGGGTCGTAATAAAAAGTTAAAAGAGTAAAAAGAAAGGATAGGATCATAAAATAATCATGAAAATTAGAGCGTTTACGTGTTGTATCAGAGAACCCAATGAGATTCGGAAAAGAGAATTCATTAAATTTCAATAACTAAAACTAAATAACAAGTGTTTTTTTGCCGGAGGTTTTTGACCTAGACGTCTCGACAAAACTACTTAAGCCATAACATACATGAAAATGTATTGTGCAAGAATCCACAGCTCCCTTTTTGTTATTTATTTACTTTACTAAAATAAAAGGAATAAAGAAAATAAAGAATAAATATAAAAAATTAAGAATTAAGATAAGAAACGACACTTTGATTCGATATCATTTGATTCTATATCATAGAAATCAAAAGAGTTTTTATGTTTCCAATCGTAATAACAAGCAAGTATTTTAGTTTTCAAATAAAAAAAAATTATTTATGATTCGTTGGAACAATAAATGGCGGGCCCGGCCTGGTCAGTACTTAGCCGGGCCGTGGAACTAAAAAGCACTCTCGGATGAAAAAAAATATTATGAAGGGCTCTTTCAATCCTTATTTTTTATAATGTAACATAGTATTATCCTTTTTCAATTGGGAGGAGAGATGGCTGAGTGGACTAAAGCGTCGGATTGCTAATCCGTTGTACGAGTTTTTCGTACCGAGGGTTCGAATCCCTCTCTTTCCGTTTTTGTTGATGACTTGGTATTTTCTTTCGAATTTTTCGCGAGCTCTTTTTATTTTTAATAGTTAAAAATGTGTAATAGATAAAATCCTACTAAGAACATTTTAAAATCAATCAAGGAAAACAAAAACCTTATCTTTTATTCTTCACGTCCAGGATTACGTCCTGGATCATTAGACAGGAATCCGAAAATAAAGAGAGAAACAAAGAATATCACTACCGTGTAAACAAATAGTTTGAGAGTAAGCATTACATAATCTCCAAGATTTTTTTTAGTAAAAAAGAGAATAGATTCTCCGTTTTTATACCGCATACCCTACTATTTTGATTTTTTATTTTGACACCAAGAAATAAAGTGGGGTGATCCAGATTTTTCGCGGTTGTACAAGAATTTCAATATTTGAATTGAGGGTGTAAGACTTATCTGATCTTATCAATTCTTTTCTTTGAATTTTTTTTTTTTCAATAAATCATGAATTTGTCTAGACATTATTAAATTAAAGATATCATCGAAAACTTACAGCAGCTTGCCAAACAAAGGCTAAGAGAAAAAAAAACAGGGGTATTACTGGCATAAAATCTACGATTGGATTTAAAAAAGCGTAGGCCTCGGGCAATTTGGCGACGAAAAAACTACTTGAATAAAGAGCAGAATTAAGACAGATACAGATCAAACTAAATATATTAAGCATAACAAACATTTTGTTCTTGAGGATAATTGTATTTTATTTATTTTGATTGAGTTATTAATAAATTGAGTTTTTTATTATTTTATTATTATAAATATGTTATTATTCATAGAAAAGAAAAATGAATAAAAAGAAAATAAGATAGACCAAAAAACTTTCTTTGATTTGAACTCACCCAATCAAAAATCCTTCAATTCTCAAATCAAAAGAGAATAGAATAAACCATACTTTCATACAATATCTTAATTGAATTATATGTAATGATCAATAAATTCTGTTTAATTCTACGTCTACATGTATAAAAATTCTAGTAATCTATTTTATAGATAATAGATATTTAGACTTGAGTTGACGAACAACCAGTACCAATATTAGTGTTTATTAGTGTCGACTAGAAATGGGGCGTGGCCAAGTGGTAAGGCAACGGGTTTTGGTCCCGCTATTCGGAGGTTCGAATCCTTCCGTCCCAGAACATACCTGACCCACGATCATTTTATTAATCTATAATAAAAAATAAAATATATATCTATTAAAATATATATCTATATCATAATCTATATCATAATAAAATATATCAAAATAAAGATTATCTTTTCGACCAGTCTTCCGTTTAAGAGTATAATATTGTTATAGAATGTGATTCTTATTTCTTTTTTTTTTTTTATTATTAATCATATCTTTTTCACAAATTTAATCGAGTTCAAATAACACGCATATGAAACGAAATTTTGATTTGTTAAATATTACTGATTTTACAATATGAAATACGAAAAAATAACAACCTAAATCTTCAATCTTTCCTTACATCAGTCTTTTTTTTTTTATTAATCATTGATGGTTTAATCCAATATGGATTTATCTTTCTCTTAATGATGATAAAAAGCGAATGGTACTTACTGTAAAACCTTATGCAAATAATGATATAGGGTAGGAAACTATTCAATCAATTAAATCTTTTTAATGATTTCTTATGAGTTCTTGGTACTCTAAGAAGTGTGAAATTGTTGAATTTATCCTATCACGTTACTTGAAGATAGAGATTCAAAATAACTTGTTTATTCGTGTTTATTTATTCATGTTATGTTAGTTATAATTAAAAAAAAAATTATAAACAATGGGGTTAAATTAATTGAATTCTTGTTGAGACTTCGTCATACATTATCCATTCTTCATATAGAAGAAAAAAGTATAGATTATTATGTACCGACCGAACCGATGATTATTCACGATTCCATAATTGAATCAATTACATACTGGTTCCAAACTGAAGGAATGTTATGGTAAAACTTCGTTTAAAACGATGTGGCAGAAAGCAACGTGCGACTTGAAGGACATGATCAGCTGTGGATTCTTACATCCACCACTTTTTTATATTATATAGGAACGAAAGTGCTCTTGGCTCGACATCATTTGTTCTGTTCCACTGGAACCCTCATTTTTGAGAGTGTTGCCATGTAAATAGTACACGATGGAGCTCGAGTAGAACGTATTGATTAATTTCTCAAGGGCAAGAATCTAAGGTTAGTATCGATCAATAAATTGGAACAACTTCGTAAGTATATTTTAGATATATAAATCTAAAGGATCCAATTCGATAAAATTTAAAAGTTAATTTTGTTGGAATTGGTAAAACTCTTTTGATCAAATCAAAAGTAAAGTGTATTACGTAGGAATCAACCATTCATACGATTCTTTGATAGAAAGAAATCACAAAAAATGGTATGTTGCTGCCGTTTTGAAACGATTTAAAGATCACCGAAGTAATGTCTAAACCCAATGATTCAAGGCAAAGATAAAGATCCTGGAACAAGGAAATACCGTTTTCAATTGTCTCAACAACCAGATCATATTTAAGAATCAAAATAGATTCTAAAGGAGACAGACAAAAAGGGTTAGAGACCACTCAATAAATTTAATACCTAAAAGGTTTCTTTTGAGTTATTTGAGAGTTATTCAACTTGAGTTATGAGGATACAAATAATTTTTTTTTTTGGGGGGGGGGGGGGAGACTAAGAAAAAGTATTTAAACTAAAATCAATAATATAATGAATTTGATGATTTTATGGATCTATTTGTTATTATGATTCTATACATAGACATAATTTAGAATTTTCTCGAGCCGTACGAGGAGAAAACTTCTTATACGTTTCTAGGGGGGGGGGAGTATTGTTCATCTATCCCAATGAGCCATTTATCGAATCGTTGCAATTGATGTTCGATCCCGACGAGAGGGAAGAGATCTTCGTAAAGTGGGTTTTTATGACCCGATAAAGAATCAAATCTATTTAAATGTTCCTGCTATTCTATATTTCCTTGAAAAAGGTGCTCAACCTACAGGAACTGTTCATGATATTTCAAAAAGGGCGGGGGTTTTTACGGAACTTCGCCCTAATCAACAAATAAAATTCAATTAATGAAATAAAAAAAATGTGGATGATTTGTATATAGCCTTGTATAACCTTTTTGTTTCTTTGCTATTTCCTCTTTTGTTCTATTTATATCATACTAAATTTATTATTGTTACTATAAAATATAAAAGAGTGTCTTTTATAACGACAAAAATCTATTTATATTTTATTGATATAAATTTTATTGATATATATAAAATAGATAGAAAAAGATTAAGTGA